GTCTCGTCTCCCTTTCGATTCACAAGGATCAAGATCAAATGAACGCCCATTCTCTTTCTGGCAAACGAAGATCGATTTCTAACCACTCAGGAACTACTAATCAAGCGAGACCAAAATTCTTTAGGTTGGAGTGTTCTGGTAAAAGGGAGGGTGGGATTCCTAATTCTTCAGAACGGAATCGAATCATATGTACGGGTCTTTGTAATCTCAGATATACGGCCATTCTCGACGAGAATTCTGATTTATTGGCAAAGCGGCGAAGGAATAGATTCATCATCCCACTCCAAGCGATTCAAGAACGCGAGAATGAACTAACACCCTCTTTGGGGATCTCAATTGAAATACCGAGCAATGGGATTTTCCGTAAAAACAGTATTCTTGCATATTTCGATGATCCGCAATATAGAAGAAAGCACTCGGGAATTACTAAATATGAAACAATCGAAATGCAGTCAATCGTTAAAAAAGAGGATTTCATTGAGTATGGGGGAGTCACGGAATTAAAGCCAAAAGACCCAATAAAAGTCGATCGATTTTTTTTTATTCCCGAGGAAGTGCATCTCTTACCCGAATCTTCTTTGATACTGGTACGAAACAATAGTATTATTAGAGGAGATACACCAATCACTTTAAAGACAAGAAGCCGAGTAGGCGGGTTAGTCCGAGTGGAGAGAAAAAAAAAAAGAATTGAACTTCGAATCTTTTCTGGAGAGATCCATTTTCCTGGAAAGACAGCAAGGATCTCCCAACATAGTGGCGTTTTGATACCACCAAGAACAGGAAAGAGAAATTCCAAGGAAAACAAAAAATGGCTGTATATCCAACGGCTCACACTTAACAAGAGAAACTATTTTGTTTTAGTTCGACCTGTAATCACATATGAAATAACGGATGGGATAAATTTAGTAAGACTTTTACCCCCGGATATACTGCAAGAAAGGGATAATGTACAACTTCACATTGTCAATTATATCTTTTATGGAAACGGCACGCTAATTCGGGCAAGTTCGGAGACAGGTATTCAATTAGTTCGGACTTGTTTAGTATTGAATTGGGACCAAGACAAAAAAAGTTCTTCTAGCGACGAGGCCCGTGCTTCCTTTGTTGAAATAAGGACAAATGGTTTGATTCAAGATTTTCTAAGAATCGACTTAGCAAAATCGCCTATTTCGTATACTATCAAAAGGACTGATCTATCGGGTTCAGGGTTGATCTCCGAGAGTGAATCAGATTGCACCAGGATCAACCCCTTTTCTTCCATTTATTCCTATTCCAGAGCAAGGATTCGAGAATCCCTTACCCAACATCAAGGAACTATCCATACGTTGTTGAATCAAAATAAGGAATGCCAATCTTTGATAATTTTGTCAGCATCCAATTGTTCTTGTTCGCGACTAGGTCCATTCAACGATGTAAAGTCTCCTGATGTGATAAAAGAATTCAGTCACAAGGACCCCCCAATTTCAACTAGGAAATTGTTGGGTCCTTTAGGAACAGGCCTTCAAATTGCGAATTTTTATTCATTTTCACATTTAATAACTTCTAATCAGATCTTGGTAACTAACTATTTCCAACTTGACAATTTGAAACCGACTTTTCAAGTACTTCAATATTTTTTAATGGATGAAAATGGGAAAATTGTGAAGCCCGATCCGCGCAAGAACATCATTTTGAATCCATTTGATTTAAATTGGGATTTTTTGCACTACACTTGTTGTGAAAAGTCATCTACAATCATTAGTCTTGGGCAGTTTATTTGTGAAAATGTACGGATAGCCAAAAAAGGACCGCATCTAAAATCGGGTCAAGTTCTAATTGTTCAAGTTGACTCTGTAATAATACGATCCGCTAAGCCCTTTTTGGCTACCCCAGGGGCAACTGTGCGTGGTCATTATGGGAAAATGCTTTCTAAAGGAGATACATTAGTTACATTTATCTATGAAAAATCAAGATCTGGTGATATAACGCAAGGTCTTCCAAAAGTGGAACAGGTGTTAGAAGTGCGTTCAATTGCTTCAATATCAATGAATCTCAAAAAGAGGGTGGAGGGTTGGAACAAATGTATAATAAGAATTCTGGGAATTCCTTGGGGATTCTTGATTGGTGCTGAGCTAACTATAGTGCAAAGTCGTATCTTTTTAGTTAATAAGATCCAAAAGGTTTATCGATCCCAGGGCGTGCAGATACATAATAGGCATATTGAAATTATTGTTCGTCAAATAACCTCCAAAGTGTTGGTTTCAGAAGACGGACTGTCTAATGTTTTTTTACCCGGAGAACTCGTTGGATTGTTGCGAGCGGAACGAATGGGACGCGCTTTGGAAGAAGCGATCTGTTACCGAGCTGTCTTATTGGGAATAACCAGAGCGTCTCTGAATACTCAAAGTTTCATATCTGAAGCGAGTTTTCAGGAAACTGCTCGAGTTTTAGCAAAAGCGGCTCTCCGGGGTCGTATCGATTGGTTGAAAGGCCTGAAAGAGAACGTTGTTCTGGGGGGAATGATACCGGTTGGTACTGGATTCAAAAAAGGATTAGTGCACCCTCCAAAGCAACATAAGCATCTTCCCTTGGAAATAAAAGAGAAGAATCTATTCGAGGGGGAAATGAGAGATATTTTAGTTCACCACAAAACCTTATTTGATTCTTTCCTTTCAAAGAATTTCCACGATACATCAGAACAATCATTTCTAGTATTTAATGATTCCTAAGAGCAGATTCGCCCTTTTGAGTTTAAAAGGATCGATATTTGGATTTGATCCAGTCATTTGATTTGGTAAGAGTAATCAAAATAATAACGAATAGAAAAGAAGAACGGCTTGGCCCTGTCTTTCGGGCCAATCTCTGGTAGAAGGGAAGGTTCCATCGGAACACTTTTTTTTCAGGGTACCTCGTCTCTTTTTGTTTTTTTCAACAAACAAAAAGAGGGAGGAGTGTGGGGAGAAATGACAAGAAGATATTGGAACATAAATTTGGAAGAGATGATGGAAGCGGGAGTTCATTTTGGCCATGATATTCGAAAATGGAATCCTAAAATGGCACCTTATATCTCTGCAAAGCGTAAAGGTAGGCATATTACAAATCTTATTAAAACTGCTCGTTTTTTATCAGAAACTTGTGATTTGGTTTTTGATGCAGCCAGTAGGAAAAAACAATTCTTAATTGTTGGCACTAAAAAAAAAGCAGCTGATTCAGTATTACGGGCTGCAATAAGGGCTCGGTGTCATTATGTTAATAAAAAATGGCTCAGCGGGATGTTAACGAATTGGTCGACTACAGAAACGAGACTTCAGAAGTTTAGAGACTTGAGAACCAAACAAAAAACAGGAAGATTGGATCGTCTTCCAAAAAGAGATGCGGCCATCTTGAAAAGACAATTATCTCACTTGCAAAGATATCTTGGCGGGATTAAATATATGACAGACTTACCCGATATTGTAATCATCGTTGATCAGCACGAAGAATATACGGCCCTTCGGGAATGTATCACTTTAGGAATTCCAACAATTTGTTTAATCGATACAAATTGTGATCCCAATCTCGCAGATATTTCGATTCCAGCGAATGATGATTCTATCTCTTCCCTCCGATTTATTCTTAACAAATTAGTATTCGCAATTCGTGAGGGCCGTTCTGAGTCTCTAATAAATCCGTAATTAATAAGAAGAAAAAGAACTTATGTCGTTTCGGAACCCTCATAGATTTATCGAATCGCTTACTATTTCTGACTCTCAAAAACGAGATAAAAAGAACTGGGCATAGAGTGTGATTAGTTGGTATTCCAAATATACGATTCAAGTAGTTAAGTCAAGAAAAAGATGGTTGAATCAAAATAATTGCGTTTAAAGTTTTCTTTTTGTCAGAGAGCAATATGAATCTTTTATCAGGTTCCACCAACATACTAAAAGGGTTATACGAGATATCCGGTGTGGAAGTAGGCCAACATTTCTATTGGAAAATCGGGGGTTTCCAAGTTCACGGCCAAGTACTGATTACTTCTTGGGTTGTAATTGCTATCTTATTAGGTTCCGCTGCGCTAGCTGTTCGGAAACCACAAACCATTCCGACCGGCGTTCAGAATTTCTTCGAATATGTCCTTGAATTCATTCGAGATGTGAGTCAAACTCAAATTGGAGAAGAATACGGTCCTTGGGTTCCTTTTATTGGAACTATGTTTCTCTTTATTTTTGTTTCTAATTGGTCGGGCGCTCTTTTACCTTGGAAAATCATACAATTACCTCAGGGGGAGTTAGCCGCACCCACGAATGATATAAATACTACGGTTGCTTTGGCTTTACTCACGTCAGTGGCATATTTCTATGCGGGTCTTACTAAAAAAGGGTTAGCTTATTTCGGGAAATATATTCAACCAACTCCAATCCTTTTACCGATTAACATCTTAGAAGATTTCACAAAGCCCTTATCACTTAGTTTTCGCCTGTTTGGAAATATATTAGCTGATGAATTAGTAGTTGTTGTTCTTGTTTCGTTAGTACCTTTAGTGGTTCCTATCCCTGTCATGTTCCTTGGATTATTTACAAGTGGTATCCAAGCTCTTATTTTTGCAACTTTAGCCGCGGCTTATATAGGTGAATCCATGGAGGGCCACCATTGACTAGTTTTTGAAAGAGTCTTTTTTAGCTTCGACGAAGGCAATATAGGCGCGGCTCAAACTAATCGACTTTGAAAAAACAATATCTATACCTACACTATATACGATTTAGAGTAATAGCAAAAAAGATTAGGCTATTGAACAGAGAATTGTAAAAAAAAGGAAAGAGATCGAAAAGATCTTTTGCCAAAAATTAGCCTTTGGTCCACTTATATCGATATCTCCCTTCAATGAATATTTTTTCTATGGGTTGACCAATCCCAATCGTCAACTAGAATGATTTCCTTTTCAATTGATTTGATTCAACGAGGGGCCCAAAAATTTGTAATAAATACGAAATGGAATGAACTTTGATCAATCACTTTTTACGCAATGAGTCGGTACGAATCAATTTGTCCTTTTTGATTGTATCCACGCAGGATCATGATAAAGAGCGGGAAAGAAGAATTTACAAAAACGGAATTTCTAAAAAATCAAAAATGGGCTGGTTCGAAGAGGGGATCAAATTGAATGGCGCTAAGCCAACTCTTGCGGCTGTTTCGACGAATGATTCTCAAATCCGATTGGCTCTAAGATGGATGAAGGGTTGGTTTCCATTAGGAAAGAAATACGTGTATATGGTATATTAGCTAGTTCGATAGGAATTAACGATCGATCTAATTTGACCTCCGAATGTGAATTTATGCGGAGAGTCTCCTATGCGAAGTTCGTAGTTATTTCGACTGGCTGAATCGTAGCGAGGGAAGAATTAAATCATAATTCATTGGGTGAGTGTATCATTAACCATTTCTTTTTTTGGGACGAGGAACTTATCATGAATCCACTGATTTCTGCCGCTTCCGTTATTGCTGCTGGATTGGCTGTAGGGCTTGCTTCTATTGGACCTGGAGTTGGTCAAGGTACTGCTGCGGGCCAAGCAGTAGAAGGTATCGCAAGACAGCCGGAGGCGGAGGGGAAAATACGAGGTACTTTGTTACTTAGTCTAGCTTTTATGGAAGCTTTAACAATTTATGGCCTGGTTGTCGCATTAGCCCTTTTATTTGCGAATCCTTTTGTTTAATCTTAGAAATATGAAAACCTTTTTTTTTCATTTTGGATTGCCTTTTCCTTCGGCTTTGCTTTTTCAAATTCTATCAAGATTTCATTCTTACAATTCCTCATTCGTTGAAAAAATAACCCACGGGAAGGGCTGATTTGCAGATGAGGAGTTAGTATGCCGACTCGCTTTCAGCCTTCCCCTTTGTAGTCCAAAAAGGCCCTTTTTAGGAAGGGTTGCAGCGGGGAATTCAGAATTGATTCGAAAATCGATTTGATTTTCGAGTCGATTTCGAAATAGGACGAAATGGGAAAATAAGAATGATTATCCTCTTGATTAGTTGCGTCAGTACCCAACCAAGATCCCCCCATAGAAAGGGGGCGAAGTGATACAAAGTGATACAAAAAGACTTCTGTTCGATTTTTGAGTCTATCTATAAGAGGAGATCATATGAAAAATGTAACCGATGCTTTCCTTTCTTTAGGCCACTGGCCATTCGCCGGGAGTTTCGGGTTTAATACCGATATTTTAGCAACAAATCCAATAAATCTAAGTGTAGTGATTGGGGTATTGATCTTTTTTGGAAAGGGAGTGTGTGCGAGTTGTTTCTTTCAAGAATAGGCTGGATCCAACCAGCTGTACTTTTTTCGTTAGAACTAGGAACGAAAGGTGCATGAACTTGCGAATTCCTTCTAAATAAATGAAAAAATTCAGAAATCATAGGGAAGAACCATAGCATTTCGTAATTCATTGGTCAATAGACTTTGATTCTCTATCACCTAATAATGTGGGATCAGTAACATGGTTAAAGCTAAATCATTTGAAGTCCAGACGGAGCATGGTATTCTTTCTACCCCTATTTTAATATATATGTAAATATATAGATGACTTCAAAAAAATCATTTTATTGCTATAGAACACTCATATCGATAAACTGATTGAAACTACTTATTGGATTTGATTCCCTTTTTAGACAATGCTGAATGGACAACCTATCTATTATTGTGTCTTAAAGTAAGAAACCGTTTTTGGATTGCAAAAAGAAAACTAAACAACTTTGCTGACAATTACATAATTTTTGTTTGGTCAGAAGAGTCCTCCGAATCTTTTTGTCTTGGATTCGTGATTCCTTTCAAAAATTTTTTCTTTTTGAATATGACGAGAGAATAGAGAATAGAGGATAGGCTCATTACATTCAAAAAAAGATATATGAATGTACCATACAAAATACATAATTGAAGTAATTGAGCGTGAGAGCCAAATGAATCGAAAGATTCATGTTTGGTTCGGGAAGGGATCATGGAAATTTTGAAAGGAATGGAAATAATCTACTTTCATTAAGTGATTTATTAGATAATCGAAAGCAGAGAATCTTGAATACTATTCGAAATTCAGAAGAATTACGCGAGGGCGCCATTGAACAGTTGGAAAAAGCCCGGGCTCGCTTACGTAAAGTAGAAATAGACGCAGATCAGTATCGAGTGAATGAATACTCTACGATAGAACGGGACAAATTGAATTTGATTAATTCCATTTATACGACTTTGGAACAACAAGAAAATAACAACAAGGAAACTCTTCGTTTTGAACAACAAAGGGCGATTAATCAAGTCCAACAATGGGTTTTACAACAAGCCTTACAAGGAGCTTTAGGAACTCTGAATAGTTGTTTAAACAATGAGTTACATTTACGTACCATCAGTGTTAATATTGGCATATTGGGGGCAATGCAAGAAATAACTAATTAATCCTTCTACTGTCTCCTATAGGCATTATTTTTTCTTTTTATTTTCTAATTAGAATTAAGAAAGACGCATGGTAACCATTCGAGCCGACGAAATTAGTAATATTATAC